CATTATATGGACAGAAAGCAAACGGCCGGGATCATTTAATACAACGGTATGAACACGATACCAAGGCAAACCCATGAAAATACCTCTTATATCAACAAAAAATAGACACTATGTAACTTTATTGCACTGGAAAAAACGATATACTATGGACCCTCCCCTTTCAGTAGATTATCGCGGGTAAAGGATTCATATTTGTTCTAGTTTTTTAGTAATAATGGAACAATTATATTCGTAGGAACAAAAAGAAGCAGATCTATTCTATACCCGATAAGTAACAATACGCAATGGTAGGGGGGTTGACCTACCCCCTTTTTTATTTCTATGTTTTTATATTTCTATGAGTCTTTTTATCAGGGAATGCAGACATATTCGTTTATCACTCAAAGGACCTATTTGTAAGAACTTTCCTTTATTTCATTTGGTCTTCCTTTTTTATTTATGATTTATAAATTAAATACAATATGATAAAGACAAATCATTTTTAACACAATAAACCCATTTATTTTTACGTTTCCACATCAAAGTGAGATATACTGTTCCATTCTTTTTCTCCATTTAATGCCTATTGGTGTTCCAAAAGTACCCTTTCGAAGTCCTGGAGAGGAAGATGCATCTTGGGTTGACATATAGTGCGACTTGTCAGATATATTGGGTCATATGGGATTTCCCCGGTCTCTCCCCCGATCGAGATATACTCTCTTTCACCTCCAAAAAAAGATTAATTGAATCATCAAAAATTTTGAGCGTGAAGTGTACTGAAGTGCAATTAGATCGATTTTTTGTTTGGTTGGGGGGGTATCCAGATTACTATTCTAAATTTCGAATAATTTATGGTTGGCTTGGTTAGACCAATAAAATGAAGCATCCAGGCTCTGTTTAGAAAAAACCAATTGGTCATATATCTACGATTACTACTTTTATCATATCATCATATATTTGGCAGAAAATGTGAAACAAGAAATTCAGAAAAAACGGGGGGTTCATAGCAAAAAGATGTGGTATTGCAGTATTTGTCCTATATGTGCAAATCCAAATCGAGCAGATCTTTCTTTACCCAGAGTCGAACAGAAACCTAAAAGAATTGAAGAAGCCCATTCAGAAACAAGAAAATGACATTGCGATTTCGATTCGATCTCGATGAAAACAATACATCAATGAAAAGTTAGTTCAATATGGTTAGTACTTTATCTATTTTATTAGATTCTATCTATATTAATAGAATAGATAAAGGGGTCAAAAAAAGAAAAGTCGTCTTTCTTTTCTTGAAAAATGTAAGAAAAAAAGACCTTTCCTTTCTTTAGAAGTTCGGAAAAGTCCATTATGAAAAAGGAAAGAGGGTTGAAATCTACACATTGATTCCTTTTTGCGATTTTTGTTTGGTGAACTGCTTTCCTTTCTTTAGAAGTTCGGAAAAGTCCATTATGAAAAAGGAAAGAGGGTTGAAATCTACACATTGATTCCTTTTTGCGATTTTTGTTTGGTGAACTGTATGCATCAAAAGGTGCATGTATGGCTCTTAGGTGATAAAATTTTATCCTAATCAATCGACTTTATCGAGAAAGATTACTTTTTTTAGGCCAAGAGGTTGATAGTGAAATATCGAATCAACTTATCGGCCTTATGGTATATCTCAGTATAGAGGACGATAACCAAGATTTGTATCTGTTTATAAATTCTCCAGGCGGATGGGTAATACCCGGAATAGCTATTTATGATACTATGCAATTTGTACAACCAGATGTACAGACCGTATGCATGGGATTAGCTGCTTCAATGGGATCCTTTATTTTGGCAGGAGGAGAAATTACCAAACGTCTAGCATTCCCTCACGCTTGGCGCCAATGAGTCTTTTTTTCCTCAAATAAAAAGACTATGCCTTCGCCCTATGAATATTAAGTAATAATAGCATGGCACTTCGAGTTCGATATGCAATTTTTTTTTTTTTTCAAAACCATTCGATTATGTATCGAAAGAGTAGTATGAAAAAGGGGGTTATTTACGATTTGATCTGATCTATCGGGAGCGCTATTTCAGTGTCACAAAATTTTTTTGTTTTGAGTTTTCACACCGGAAAACTTTTTTTTAATATTTATGTTATGAAAGAATAGGAAAAACAAAAAAATTGTTTTTTTTAATTTTATAACAATTTGAAAAAAAAAAAGAAACTTTGGGATTGCTAAATAACAGACGAAATAATAAAGCAAGGGAGCCGTCATAGTATTTTTTTTTTTTGAAATACTCTAAAAAAGGAAGGATGGTTATTGGATCATTTACTGATACGGGTCTATCAGACCCAGTATATTTTCTATTTTTTCGATCTTCGATGTAAGGTAAAAATCAATTCCATAGTATAGCCGTATGCAATACGCAAAAGAAGCCTGTACGGTTATTCAATTTTATCTTTTTTTTTTTATTATTTTATTTATTATTTTTCTCTCTCGCACGATAAGGCGAGAGAGAAGAAACCTTTATGATGTTATATCATCAGGGTAATGATCCATCAACCCGCTAGTTCTTTTTATGAGGCACAAACGGGAGAATTTATCCTAGAAGCGGAAGAATTATTGAAACTGCGCGAAACTATCACAAGGGTTTATGTACAAAGAACGGGCAAACCTTTATGGCTTGTATCTGAAGACATGGAAAGGGATGTTTTTATGTCAGCAGCAGAAGCCCAAGCCCACGGAATTGTCGATCTTGTAGCGGTTGAATAAAAGATTAACGAACGGCAAGGAAGGAGTCCGCGCAAATACACGATTTGAGATTTTATTTTATCTTCTTACTTAATCTTCTTACCGGATTTAAGGGAATAGTTCTATTAATAGAATATAATAAGTCATTCGTAATGATCGGATCGGGTTCGGATTGATCTAAACCAGCTCAGTATGTATACGACTCACCATGCCAACTATGAAACAACTTATTAGAAACACAAGACAGCCAATCCGAAATGTCACGAAATCCCCCGCTCTTCGGGGATGCCCTCAGCGCCGAGGAACGTGTACTAGGGTGTATGTGCGACTCGTTCAAATCCATAGACTAAGACAAAAGAAAGGAAACAATTTATTCCAGTATCGGTGATCGGTTAAAAATCTATTAATAATATATATATTCTTCTATTGTGTATCAAATTTATGGTTTTGATTGGTGCCAACCCAATCACCTCAATTTGCAATTTAGGATGAGAAAAGCTTCCCCATTGGTAGCAAATGGTTACCTCTTAAGCGGGGAAAATCCTATTTCAATTAAAAAAAGCGGAAAGATTATGCTTATTTTTGCAAGAACGGACTAAGAGGGTCAGCTACCCAGCTAATCTTCATACTTAAATACCGTTACTGTATAGCTAGATTTCGTTGTGAAAGACCTATTATTAGATATTTCATGGGTAGAGCCAAAGAGTGTGAACTGTACAAGTTAACAATAAAATAACATTGATTAAATGAAGGGGGGGCTCCGGTGTATAGAGAGGACCTGGCCGTTTAAAAAGTAATCATAGAAACGATGGAACTCACCATTTCTTTATCTATTTCTATTTAATTTACTATGTTTTTTTGATACCTAGTATCAATACAATTTCTTATTTCGTTTCGAGGTTAAATGCTTAGAAATAAAAAGAAAAAATCGTGGTTGGGAAGGTTATAGTAGCAAAAGCCATTGGAATTTTGATTTTATACATTGGAAGAATCTATTTTTGTTATTAATAGACTCGGAGGGGAAAAAAGAATAACTGAAAGAAAGGAAATCAAATAGTTATTCATCAAAAAAAAGTCTTATTTTATTTATTCAATGACCAGAATTAAACGGGGATATATAGCTCGGAAACGGAGGACAAAAATTCGTTTATTTACATCAAGCTTTCGGGGGGCTCATTCAAGACTTACTCGAACTATTACTCAAAAGAAAATAAAAGCTTTTGTTTCGGCTCATCGGGATAGAGATAGGAAAAAAAGGGATTTTCGCGGTTTGTGGATCAGTCGAATAAATGCAGTAATTGGTGAGAATAAAAAAAATATATACTATAGTTATCATAATTTAATGTATAATCTGTACAAGAGGCAATTGCTTCTTAATCGTAAAATAGTTGCACAAATAGCTATATTAAAAGGAGATTGTCTTTTTATGATTGCCAACGAGATCATACAAAACTCTACTACTTTCCCGGAGACTGAACTCCGGGAAAGTAGTAGAGTTTTGTATGATAATAAAATCGAATTCATATCATAAAGTCATCAAAATAACATCAAAATAAAATGAACAACCCGAATTGGATTGTCGTAGTTTTCGAACAAAACATCAATCCACATTTGATTTGAGTTTAGATTCAAATTTGAATTCAATTGAAGAGTAACTCTATTTCTTTTTTTAAGACTGATAGTAGTAGTTCTAGTGGTCAACTCACTCTATTTCTTTTTTTAAGACTGATAGTAGTAGTTCTAGTGGTCAACTCACTTTTTTCAAGTTGTTTTTCATTATTAAGAAAAGGTAACGAAGATAAAATACGAGCTTGTTTTATAGCAATCGTAATTAATCGTTGTTGTTTTAAGGTCAATCTATTCACGCGTCTAGATAATATTTTTCCTTGTTCACTAATAAATCGACTAATTAAACTCATGTTTTTATAATCAATTCGATCCCCCGATTGGATCGGGGGCAAACGCCTACGAAAAGATCGCTTGGATTTAAGAAAGAGTCGCTTAGATTTATCCATGGTTTGTTTATTTCTATCCCGAAAATCCTATTTCTTACAAAAAAAAAGATTTATTTTGTTTTATTTCTATTTTTACTACCTACTACCTTTTATTTATTACTACCTTTTATTTATTTAATATGAAAAATAGGTCATTTTTTTTTTTTCATGTTCCTTCCCTTTGTTTGGAAGGGTAACACAGAAGCGATCAATTTTATCTATTTCTTTATCTCTGCGTGAATCATATGTTTGCAACAACAGGGACAGAATTTTCTCAATTCCAATCGACTAGGCGTATTGTGTCGATTCTTTTGAGTAATATATCTGGAAATACCAGTTGATTCCTTATTTTTATTAACACTATTTTGAGCACAATTGGTACATTCCAAAATAACCGTTACTCGGATATCTTTACCCTTGGCCATGAACCTCCTTTGGGTTTTTGATTCACTTAACTCTTCGATTTTGGGATTCGAAGAAGAAAAAGAAAGGAACGAAAAAAGTAGAAGTTGATAATTCGAATCGCAGTGCAATATTTAAGTTTTCGTTTAAGTATCTTGTATGATATTGTTGCCCCCGCCCTAGCTATTCCATTTCAATTAATAATAGAGTGAGACCAGAATGGAAATGAATTAATAATTATGGAAAATTATTAATTCATTTCCATTTCAGCTTGGGCCAGATCCAGATTCCGAGTTTCGCTGAGGCCGAATTCACCTTTATTCTTTCTCTTTTAGAATTAGATTAGAATAAGTTAGAAAAGAGAAAGAATAAATAAAGAAGAAGAGGATTAATCACAGATATTGGATTGGATCTCGAATCTTCTTCAACCCCTCCTGTGCCAATAACTAGAATGAAAAAAAGGGGAATATCAATGCATCCGGGAATAAACGATTGATCTCTATCAAGAGACCCGCTAAAGCCCCGAACCATAGAGTACTTATCACTGGTGCCACGGAGAGATATGTTTTTAGATCTCGCATTTAAAATCCTCCTTCTTTCTTTATTGTCATTTTTAATACATAATAACCTAGGGGAATATGATCAGATGGTTATTTAGTTAATAACCACTTGTATTTGTCGGCAGAGTTCCTAATTCAAATCGAAATGGACTGGACAATGATTCTTTAGATATTTTTTTAACAAAAAAGAAGTCTATTTCTGCCCGAGCGTTCCCTAAAAATATTTTTCCGGTTTAGTTTAGGGAAATTTCCTATTTAATTTATTTATTTTCATACTTTATATATATATATTCTTTCTTTTTTATATTCTAATTATTATATTTTTTATTTAATTAAATATTCTTATTTTATTCTATAGAATAAATATTTTTATTTTTAATATCCTTATAATATACAATAGGAAACTAAAAAGAAAGAAAAAATGGCAGGATAATTGAATAATTGATATATATATATCAACAGAGAAAAGAAAAATATGGAAAACAAGACAAAGATTCTTTACAATGACACTAGAAACCAATTGAGAGGGATGTAGCGCAGCTTGGTAGCGCGTTTGTTTTGGGTACAAAATGTCACGGGTTCAAATCCTGTCATCCCTATCCCTAACTATTACTTATTGACTTATCGTATGTATGAGCAGTAACAAGGGATCAATTGAGACCGATTCAGACATATACAATATCACAATATATTGATATTGTATATGTCTGAAAGATGTATTGGGGCCTCATAAAAATAAAAAATTATTTATGAGAATAAAGCGCTCTTAGTTCAGTTCGGTAGAACGCGGGTCTCCAAAACCCGATGTCGTAGGTTCAAATCCTACAGAGCGTGATTCCATTCTTGTGAGATCGAGAATGACACTGAAATATTTGAACAGCACAGTCTCAAGTCCGAATTTGACACCTCCTGGGGATTAGGATTAAAACAAATAAATAGGAGGTCAATAAGCAAAAGAGATGTTAATTAATCAATTGATCACCACGTCGATATTGTAAATAGGCAGTTACGAATAATCCAGCTAAAGTAATAGGAATGAGACCTAACACGATTCCAAATAGAAAAACTTCAATCATTTGAATTTGTTTGTTTGAAAGGGAAAGGGGGAGGTAATATCTATCCTAAAATATTAATCTATCTGTATGACCAAGAATTTGAAATGGACACGGTAAGGAACTATGGAATATCTAGAATATCAAAAATTCAAATTCATTTCAAATCAAATAAGTCGTATCTTACTCAGACCGATAAATAGAACTGAGGTTATAGTTAAAGCCGCTAGTAGAAAACCGAAATAACTAGTTATAGTGGGCATAAAGAAGCTAAATGAAATATTTTCTTTTTTTATACATACATATGTTTATAAAGCATTTCCCTAAGTTTCCGTTTTTGGGAGAAAAATAGGAATATAAACAAAAATACCACTTGTAAGGTACAATTGAAAATTTTTGATTCATCACTAAATCATTACAGACGAACAAAAATATAGTGACATAGGTAAGAAATCAATACATCATCTGTGACATCTACCCATCCTGTGATTCGAAATCAACAGATTTATCGAGCAACTCATGAGTTGAGTAAACTAATCTAATTAGAATATTTTCATTTTAATTATTTATATTTGAATTATATTTCTATTAGAAAATAATCAAAATAATAATAAATATTAAAACAAAAAAGAATAAAACTTTGTTGTTTAATTTCATTCAACTTTAAATTAATATGGAAGAATATCTATTTGAACCCCCTTGTCTTTTATTTTTATTGTATCTAATTTGTTCTATTTTCCTTCTTTATTTTAGAACATAAAGAAGAGTGACCTACCTTAGAATGTCCTTTTAATTCATT